TTAAAAACGAATAAACCTCAGTTCCAAGAAATCATATCCTCTACCAAGACATTAACCGCTGAAGCAGAAAGCTTTTTGAAAGAAGGTATTCAAGAGCAACTGGAACGTTTTATACTTCAGGAGAAAGTATAAAAAAGAAACGAAATGGATCATTCTTATTTTTGATTCTTTAGTCAATTTTATTCTTTAATTTGAATGAAATTTTTCAGAAATTCTATAAATAAAATAGAAGTCTATAAGTTAAGTATATATAATATAAAGAAGTATATAACTAATATCTGTTTATTTAATATTAAATCTTAAAGCATTCAGAATTTATGTCTTATTCTATTTCTTTCTTATCTTTTTTTTTCGAAATAGAATAAAAAGATATTATATATAATATAAATGGAAATAATAGATAAATATCAATATATTGATATCTATATTGATATTGCGTCCAATAGGATTTGAACCTATACCAAAGGTTTAGAAGACCTATGTCCTATCCATTAGACAATGGACGCTTGTCGCTTTTTTTGACTTTCCAATTGTTAAAAATTGTTAAAAAAAAAAGAATGGGCGAAATCTAATAGCAATTGTGTATTGAAGTGAATTCAATACACAATTGCTATTAGACAATTCTAATAGAGAAAATTGTCTCTATTAAAAAGAGGCAATTTGGAATTTAGAGCGGGTAGCGGGAATCGAACCCGCATCGTTAGCTTGGAAGGCTAAGGGTTTTAGTCGACGTCGATTGATCATTTTTATATTTTTAACGTCTCTAATTCAAAACCGAACATGAAACTTTGATTTCATTCGGCTCCTTTATGATGGATGGATAAATTCCCAAATCAAATAAGACGGGAACGAAATCAAAATCCAAATTCGACCCATAACATCTATGTTAGCTTTTTTTCCGTCTGGGTGCTTTCACAGAAAATTTTGCTTTCTAGATGATCCTTCTAGAAGATAGATCAGGAGAACTTGAACAATCTTTCTAGTTACTTCGTTCTTTATTTCTATTTAACGGAATCCTTAGGAAAAGTATTTGGTTTCTACCGAGCTAAAACAATATAATATGTCGATGTCTTTAGTAAACTAAAGTTCTCGTTTAATAGCTATTTTGCTTCAATTTTTTCTATACCAAACAATGAATAAAATTGAAGATTTAGTTACGATTAGAAAGAGACTTTTCTAGCTTTATCCATGGATCCTCTTGTTATACTTATTGAATTGTAAATAGTAATCCAATTCAAAAATTATGTTTCGGAATTTCATAATCCAAATTTAGAATTGATTAGAGTCTTGGGATACAAATTACGAGAATCTATAATCTTCCTTGAATCTTTCATTGAAAGGGAAAGGACTAAAGCCTTTTAAGAAATAAAGTTTTTGATCGGAAGATGAATCAAACCGAGAGACCCTTTAACTATTAAAGGGATTAAAGGAACGAATCACACTTTTACCACTAAACTATACCCGCTACAATGCAATTATTGCATATAAATGGACCTTTTGTCGAACAAACGAATCGGGTAAAAAAAATCTGAAAAAAAAAATTCGAAAATTCTAGCGTTGACGCGTAGACTTAATAAAATTAGTAAAAGCGGATTCGATTCCATTTTTTTTGAATTTAAGATCTTTTTTGTCTAAAAATCCATCGGATGAGTCTTTTTAACTTTAACAAAAAAAGGCCCGGCTGGGGACTGACCAGGCCAGGCTATTAAAATAAAAAAGATCTTTTACTTGTGTTTTGACGAGACAAAATAAAAAAAGGATTCTTTATTTCTATTATTGTGGTTTTATTTATTTATTTATTTTTCGAGTTCGCGCCTTTTCTTTATCTAATCTTTATCTAAATTTTTTATGTAAATAGAATTACTGAGAAAGTTCTATAAAAAAAGTTATATAATAGTAATATATATAGTATATATATAAATATATGATTTAGATAATAAAAAAGAAATTATATATAATAAAATATAGAAAACGAAAAAATATATATAATATAAAGAATAATCTATACAAAAAAAGAAAGCTTTTTAAGAATAAAGTGGAGAAGGTTCTTTTTCAAGCCTTTTTTTGTCTAATGGAACCTAAGTAAGTATACCTTTTCGATTAGGAGAGATGGCTGAGTGGACTAAAGCGTTGGATTGCTAATCCATTGTACGCGTTAATCGTACCGAGGGTTCGAATCCCTCTCTTTCCCTTTCTCCTTTTGATGCTGTGTAATAGATAAAATCCTAATAAAATTCGAGCATTTCCACTAATTAAATAAAGCAATAAAAAACCTTTCTTTTTTATTCTTCACGTCCCGGATTACGTCCTGGATCATTAGATAGGAATCCAAATATGAAGAGAGAAACAAAGAATATAACTACAGTGTATACAAAAAGTTTGAGAGTAAGCATTACACAATCTCCAAGATCTTACTAAAAAAAAAAAGAGAATAGATTCTCTATTTTTATACCAAATATCTAATTTTGATACCAATAAATCCAAAAAAAAAGGTTTTCTAAAGTCATTTGTAATAAGATAATAGTCGAGTCTTTCATATTCAAACAGATTTGCATACCAACATCTAGATATTTTTTTTGGTGAACTGGAATCTAATTAGGTTCTTTCATTTAGGGAAAAGAGGATAAAATTTAGGAAATCGAATGATCCAGATTTAATATGCCTACCAAAAAAATTCAATGTTTGAATTGAGAGTTCCTTCATACGTCAAGATTTTTTTATCTTTTGAATTGTTGGAAGAATAAAAATCGTGAATTTTTTAAGACAGTATTAATAATTTCATCGAAAACTTACAGCGGCTTGCCAAACAAAGGCTAAGAGAAGAAAGAAAAGAGGTATTACGGGCATAACATCCACGATTGGATTCAAAAAGGCGTAGGCCTCCGGCAATTTGGCGACTAAAAAAGTGCTTGAAAAAAGGGCAGAATTAAAACAAATACAGATCAAATTAAATATATTAAGCATAAAAAAAATGGATGTTCTTGATGGATAATTTTATTTTGATTGAGTTATTAATATATTTTTTATATAAGGAAAAAATAAAGAAAGATAGTCTAAAAAACTTTATTGAACTTACTCAATCAAAAATCCTTTCATTCTCTTATGAGAATCAAAGAAATAATATATTCATACAATATCTTAATTGAATTCTATCTAATGATCAATAAAATAAGTTTGATTTGCTATCTACACTCGAGCACCAATGTAATCTATATTTTATTTGGGCTTAAATTGAATTGACGAACAACCAATAGAAATATTACTCTTTTAGTAGTCTTGAATAAAAATCGAACTGGGGCGTAGCCAAGCGGTAAGGCAACGGGTTTTGGTCCCGCTATTCGGAGGTTCGAATCCTTCCGTCCCAGAGTACAGTCATTTCGGAATCAATCTTCTATTGCCTTTGTACACCATCTTTATCTTTATCTTTCTGTTTAAAATCAAAATCCAATTTTTTTTTTTAAATAAAATATTGAAATGAAAAGAAGAATAAACTTATTTTTCATCATTTCAACCGAATTCAAAAAAATCTATTTGCTTTTTTAATTTGTGTGTGATGCGGGTAAGTAAGGTAGAACCATAGATTCTAAGCGTTTTAATAAAAAAACGATATATTTATATATAGAAATATTAGAAATATGGATTTCTATTCAAATTTCTATTTTACATATATACAATCTAATATGGGATTCATTTGAATTCTGACTGAACCTTTTACGCGTAAATTCACTATTCCATTCATAGAGAAAGAAAAAGTATAGATTTCGATATACTGATTGAACTATGACTATTCATGATTCCATAATTGAATCAATTACACAAACTAGAGGAATGTTATGGTAAAACTTCGTTTAAAACGATGTGGTAGAAAGCAACGTGCGACTTGAATTGAAGGACATGATCTGCTGTGGATGTTTTGATCCGCCACTTTTTATATAGGAATATAGGTGCTCTTGGCTCGACATTTTGTGTTCTATTTTACTAGAGTCCTACACTTTTTTGGAATATAAAAAAGAGGACAGCATGGAGCTCGAGGAGAATAGAAAGTTTTTATTCCTTTCGCAGGAGTAAGGATCTAGGGTTAGTGCGAATCAATAAGTTGGAATAACTTCGTAAATCTTTTTATTTTTATATTGAAAAAAAAAAAGCCCTTTTAAGAAATTTGACAATGGCAAAGGAAATTTTCTTAAAATTGTCAAATTCTTTGAATCAAAAGTCTATCATGCGTGAATCAAGCGTTTTTATGATTCTTGGATAGAAAGAAAGAAAAGAAATCATAAACAAAATAAGGGGCTTGTTGCTGCCCTTTTTTAATAAAACGATTCAAGATCACCGAAGTCATGTCTAAACCCAAAGATTTAAAGTAAGGATAAAGAATCCTAAAACAAGGAAATCCTGTTTTCAATTGTTTGAACAACTAGATCAGAATGAAGAATCCAAATTGATTCTAAAAAATGAGACAAACAAAAAAAAAAGGGTTAGAGACTACTCAATAAAAAAAGTACTTAAGGAGTCTCTGTTGAGATATTTGAGAGTTATTTAACTTGAGTTACGAGAGTACGAATGTTACAAATGTTTTTTATCGAAAAAAAGATTTAGGGTTTCAATACTGGCTAGTTGATTTAATGTTTTTATTAATCTATTTAATATTTGAATTTTATACAGAGAGTTAACTTCTACTCATACTCATTGAATTTTTTTTTCTCGAGCCGTACGAGGCCAAAACCTCTTATACGTTTCTAGGGGGGGGTATTATTCATATACATCTATCCCAATGAGCCGTTTATCGAATCGTTGCAATTGATGTTCGATCCCGAAGAGAAGGAAGAGATCTTCGCAGGGTGGGTTTTTATGATCCGATAACTAATCAAACTTATTTAAATCTTCCTGCTATTCTCTATTTTCTTCAAAAAGGCGCTCAACCAACAAGAACAGTTCATGATATTTCAAAGAAGGCAGGGATTTTTACGGAATTAAGTCTTAATAAAACGAAATTGAATTAATTAAATATAAAAAAGAGGATGTGAAAGACTCGTATATAGCTTGGTATCAAATTTGATCTACTTTTTTCTTTCCTCCTCTTTCGCTCCCATCATATGTATTTTGGTTTATTAGAATTTCGATTTATTATTAGTAATTAGTATTCTTCCTAAGGTACGAATACTCGAAAATACCCTGCTAACAACTACTATGTTTTATACTCAGAAACAAATTTATGAAAATAATTTGGGATCTATTTTACTGTATTAAAAATTATATATACTGTATTAAAAATTATATATATAATAATATATTAATTCTGAATAAAACTAATATAGATATTAATAGATTTTTTTAATAATTATATATTATATGAATAATTTATTCATTATTCATAAAAAATGGATCTAAAAAAGTATAAAATTACCCTAACTGACTTAGTTGTCATTCATTCTATGAACTACCAAACCAAGGGGTTAAGCTTTTTTATGTATTTTTTCTATTCTTTTTACTATCATTAAAAATTCACAATCATATTGACAACAGTGTATGGACCAAATATAATTCTCTCATAGATAAACATAGATAAATAGGTCTATTTATCCCTGACGCACACATGACTGGATTTTTCGTTTTTTCTTTCTTTATTCTGGTTGTATCTACATATTTGCAGGACTTTCTTTTTTTGTTTTTTGGGGTTGCTAACTCAACGGTAGAGTACTCGGCTTTTAAGTGCGACTAGCATCTTTTACACATTTGTATGAAGAAAATAATTCGTCCAGATCTGCGGTAGAGTTTGTAAGACCACGACTGATCCTGAAAGGAATGAATGGAAAAAATAGCATGTCGTATCAAGATAGAATTCCGATAACAGTTTTTTTCTTTCCTCGTCGGTACAACCTTGTTTTGGATGTCGAAAAAAAAAAAGAATTCCAATTTGGGTCAAGTGAATAAATATAAATGGATGGATAAAAAAAATCAGTTTTCCTGATTCCAGGAAAAAAAAGAAACGAGCTTCCATTCGTAATTTGAAAAATTACCCGATCTAATTAAATGTTAAAAATAGATTAGTGCCTAATACGGGTATGGGAAGGAATTTTTTTTCTTGCGTGTTATTATCAATTTTTTCATGAGTCCTAATTATTTTTTTCCCTAGTCCGTTTGGGTTAGGTTAGGGATGGATGTGTAAAAGAAGCAGTATATTGATAAAAAATATATATATTTCCAAAATCAAAAGAGCGATTAGGTGAAAAAATAAAGGATTTTTAATCATCTTGTTTTGTTATTCTAGAATATAACGAACAGAAACCTATTAAAGATAGAGAATCCGGTTAGCAGTCTACCTGTTTATGAGGTATCTATTGCTTTCGTAGTCTAATACCTTATTTTGACTGTATCGCACTAGGTGTCATTTCAGAACTCAAGAAAATAAAGACTTTACCTTCAGTTCAAATCGAATTTCAATCCAAATGGAGAAATTTCAAGGATATTTAGAGTTCGATGGGGCTCGGCAACAGAGTTTTCTATATCCACTTTTTTTTCGGGAGTATATTTATGTACTTGCTTATGATCATGGTTTAAATAGATTAAATAGAAATTGCTCTATTTTCTTGGAAAATGCGGATTATGACAAAAAATATAATTCACTAATTGTGAAACGCTTCATTTTGCGAATGTATGAACAGAATCGTTTGATTATTCCCACTAAGGATTTAAACCAAAATAAAAATAACTTTTTGGGGCATACCAGTCTTTTCTATTATCAAATGATATCTGTTTTATTTGCAGTGATTGTAGAAATTCCATTTTCTCTAAGATTAGGATCCTCTTTCGAAGGAAAACAATTAAAAAAATCTTATAATTTACAATCAATTCATTCAATATTTCCCTTTTTAGAAGACAAATTATCACATTTTAATTATGTATTAGATGTACTAATACCTTATCCCATCCATCTAGAAATCTTGGTTCAAACCCTACGTTACCGGGTAAAAGATGCCTCTTCTTTGCATTTTTTTCGGTTCTGTCTATACGAATATTGCAATTGTAAGAATTTTTTTATAAAAAAAAAAGCAATTTTGAATCCAAGATTTTTCTTGTTCTTATATAATTCTCATATATGTGAATACGAATCCATATTTTTTTTTCTACGCAAGCGGTCTTCGCATTTACGATCAACATCTTATGAAGTCCTTTTTGATCGAATATTATTCTATGGAAAAATACAATATTTTTTAAAAGTCTTTGTTAATAATTTTCCGGCGATCCTAGGGTTCCTCAAGGATCCTTTGATACATTATGTTAGATATCACGGAAGATGCATTCTGGCAACAAAGGATATGCCGCTTCTGATGAATAAATGGAAATATTATTTTGTTAATTTATGGCAATGTTATTTTTCCGTATGGTTTCAATCGCAAAAGGTCAATATAAATCAATTATCTAAAGATAATTTCGAGTTTATGGGTTATCTGTCAAGTTTGCGATTAAACCCTTTAGTGGTACGTAGTCAAATGCTAGAAA